GGCTTACCGGGTCTAGATAGAGTGTGAAAATAAAAAAGACTGAATCATTCGAAAAGGTATTGGCCAATCGGTTCGGTTTGAGCCCTGGCGAACCACCTTCTGAGGCTAATCCACCACCCAGTCCTCTAGTCAATGTCAGGGGCTTGTGTTAAACTTCTACGCTCTCCAAAGAAGCTTCTTTCAGCATAGAAGGAAGCTAGGGAAAGAAAGGATGAGATGGCATCGAAGAGAGGGCTCTATCTGCATTCCCTTTCTTTGATTGAGAGAAGGATAAAGCAGAAAAAAAGACTTTACTGAAATGAAATTCGCTTTTTTTCCTTCCTGAGATATGGAATGTCATTAAATTAAGTAGATGAGATGCCAAATATAGGCAGGAGTTATTTCGCCAAGCAAAGCAGTGTGTTCTGAAGGTAAAGAAAGACGGTAACATTTAAAAGAGTGCCACGCAGAAGCACCTCCTGTTTCACTCGATCTTTAACCAAACAACAAGAAGAGGTGATCTGGTTTAGCATTGCATTATCCTTGACCGATTGAACAACGCTCAACAAGTTATTGGTAATACCGGGCACATACATGGAGAATGTTGGTAAGAGAGAGTCTGAACCGGTGTCTGAATAAGAGATGAACCAGAGTGGAGAATTTCCTGTGTTATTTCCCATATGGATTTTCTCCGTTCCAGTGTAGACAGAGGGAGTTCAAAGGTTATTGATGTCGGCCGTAACATGGGTAGAAGCTCCAGAATCAAAGAAGAAATCTGAAGTGGCACCTGGCTCGAGCGAATTGATGAAACGAGCCATTCCTTTAGAAAATAAATAATAAGTTCTCTAACGTGCATGTTGATCGCTTTTGTATTAGTGGCCCTATAGCCCTTTTTATAGCCCCCTAGGGGGACGGGTCTGTCAGTGAGGATTGTGAGAAGATGCAAGCTATGACACGGGATTTCTTTCAGAACTTGTATACGTCGGAGGGCACTGCTAATATGTCAGCGGTGCTAGATCACGTCCCGTCAAAGGTCACTGACAGCATGAATACCTTCCAGTGTGCGCCATTCACAGAGAAGGAGGTAAAGGCTACTTGAAGACAAGACGGTGGGGAAAAGGACTTTGCCTACCTTACTGAGGTACTCGATTGGAGAAGAGCGCCACATCACACTATAGACAGATCCGAATCTAACATATCTGGTACTCTATTTATTATGTCTGCTTATCCGAATCTTTTGACTCTTCATAGTCTTGGTCATAGATAGGAATAAAGGCTATTTCCTTCTTAGGCACCACATTCTTAGCTTAGGAAAAGCGCTTTCTTTGGCTTGATTGCGGAGGAAAGCTTTTCTTGCTAATCTGGTGATATCGTAGTAAAGCCAAGAGGAATCGATTTAGCAGTCCATACCAGGTAGATTTAGGAGTGACCAGCAGTGAATGCCCGGTAGCAAAGGACTCGGCTTTACTTAACAAGGGTTCGCTTTCTGGGAATTCCATCATTCCCACTAGGCAATAATATGTAAACTAGGTATGGAGTATGTTTTTAACGGTGTAAGTACCCCTTCATTAAAGATCCCTTTCCCCAGTCTACCTTCAGTGGCCCCAGGCGGATAAGCCAATCTACACCTAGGATCATTGCCCCTCCAACATTCTTACTTTTGACCTTCTAACTTGGCATCGCATCTCGTGTCAGTCACTATTATTGTGAACCATAGTCCACTTGACGACTTTACCCCACCGGGTTGTTTTGCCTAATTCCAGGAATAGAGTAGCATTCTCAGGCACTACCCTCAGTTGCAGCCTCAGTCCATATAAAACAGTCAATCTACCAGCAGCAGAGGCTGCAGATACATGTCCACCACCTGTTTATCTACTACCATAAGCGGGAGCAGTTGCAGGTAAAGAGTGTTGTGAGGGCTTTTATTTGCGCGTTAAGGGCTGTTTCGCCCTCGGAGCAGGAGGGACTTTCTTTATCCCGAGATCCGCTCCTTGGCCCGGCATCGCGATAATAGTCCTTGGCAAAGAAGCAGGAGCCTTCCTACCGTTCATATGCCTACTTTCCCCATCTCTTGAGTAGGAACGAAGATGCGAGATCTACTTATCGTTCTGAGAGTGACTCCTTATCCCTCACTTCTTACTTTCATCTCTGATTCTTTCAAGTTCTTCTTTTCTTTGAGATCGATATCTCATCTTTCTTCCGCCTCGATGATCTCTTTCTTGCTGTAAAGGACGGACCAACAGAAGTGGCTAGTGGATCTGGATAACCTTCCATTCCAGTTCGTAGCTATCCGGGGCCCTCCGGGGGTAGTTCCTTTTCTTCAACCAGATTGTGTTTCTATTCACCCTGCTCCTTCGTCATCCGCCTATCTTGCCATTCTTCCTCGGACGAGGCATATTCCTTTATTACGAGAATCGCTATCAATCCTAGTCAGAGGGTTATCCTTTTTGCCACCAGCTCGTGGTCCATCTCTGGAGGGATGAGTGATTGAAGGGTTCGGCCAATGTGTCCTTGCTTGTTTCTAATAACCCAGTTAGCATATCTTTCCGAGTTCAGGGTTTCTTCCGGTAACCATACCTCCCCAGCTTTTGTTTTGGTGACTAACGTAGGCATGTTACGAACGATAACTTACGCTCGAGCATCTTCTTTTCGAAGGACGGACTCCTATCTATTCGTGAGCGCCATTTCATTGATTGTAAAAAGGTAGCATGGATCTTAGGAGGAAGGATTGAAGAGCTCTAGAGAAGGTCTGGAAAGGATGGTCGGCCACTAGAAAGCAACAATTCAGCCGGAAGTTTCATTGGCTCTCGTCTTAAACCATTGACGACCAAAGGATTAATTCCTCATGGAGGAAAGCCTCACTACCGATGCTTTACTTTCGGCTCCATTGATCTTACTCCAACCTAAAGAATACACTGTCTTGCTCAATGTGCAAGGGATCATTCTATAAACTTGGTCTTGGAAAGCCTATCAAGAGTAGCTCGGCATCGGGAATCCATGAAGGAAGAATACCCCTTTGCTTTCTTAGGGGAATAGCCGATCTTTTATCAGAAGCGAGCGGTCTGTCTCCTTAATAAAGAGTCGAGGAATAGGAGGAGAATCCACAGGCAAATAGAGAAGAGCTTATTTCTTTGCTTGTGAAAGCTACTTGTAGGGAAAGAACAACCATCAGTGTAAGTCTATCTGTTGGTTTTTTCACTGAACGTAATAGTTGTAGGCGACTTGCTTGTTTGTAGGCGGAAGTCTTCTTCCATGGATTTTCCCATGATTGTTGCATGAGGATCTGCCTTATTGACCGGCTTTGGTCGAGCAACCGATAAAGATACATTTCTTTCACGGTAACAGCCTACATAACTAGTCTTCCTCTTTTCCAGGAAGAAAGTCTCAGACCATATGTAGTTCTCTTTTGTTAGACCAGTTCTCGTTTTTATGCAATTATGCAAAATGACTTTACTCATTTTGATGGAGATTTGTAGCATCATTCAAGTAAATACAAATTGAGATCGTAGAAACATGAGCTTGTGATATAGCTACACCTAATTCCAGACCGGTTAATGCTAGAACTATAAATAAGGGACCAAGATCTCCTATGAAATAGAAAATATTATTCAGAAATAGCATAGTCCAAGCAAACCCACTTAAAATCTTTACTGAACTATGACCGGCCATCATATTAGCAAATAAACGTATTCCTGAGCTTAATGCACGAAAACAATGAGAGATTAGCTCAAGGAGTACTAAAAAAGGTGCTAATGGCAGTGGGACTCCCGCTGGTAATAAGAAGCTAAAAAAATGAAGCCCATGTCTTTGAAATCCAACGATCGTAATGCCTATAAAAATGGAAAATGAAAGAGCCAAAGTAATGAGAAAATGACTTGTCACTGTGAAGCTAAAGGGTATCATACCCTGGGGATTACGAAATAACGAAAAAGTAAAAGTGACCGAGATGCAAGGGAAAAACTTTTGTTTCACATTTCCGGAAAGACCACCTATTTGTTCGTTTACCAGGTTCGGCACGAAATCATAAATAAGCTCCACCAAGGATTGCCATGCATTTGGCACTGACTTGCCCCCTCCTTTTTTCGTAACAACAAAAACCAGAAGTAGGACCAAACCGAGAGTGAGTAGCATAGACAAGGATAGATTTGTGAATGAGAAAAAAAAGTTGCCTATATTCAGATCCAGAATTGGGTGAATGGAAAATTGATCCAATGGGCTTTCTATTACTGGTCCAGTGCCGCCCGCGAAATCCCCATTGGCTGGGACGGCTTCAACAGGCGGGAGTACTGGGCTCTCCTGCACTCCTATCCTATAGGCTTCACTTGCAGTCCCATTTTGCAATAAATCCTGGTGCTGCTCTTCAAGAAATGCAAGATTATTGCTTTCCCCATGCACACGTTCGGCCGCAGCCAGAACTTCTGCGGAATTCCTGCCATTCATCAATCTACGCATTTGCTCATGTATAGCAGCTTGATATTCCACTATTCTTTCAGAGGTCGGGTTAAGACCTGGATGGTCTTCATAAATTCCTGCAGTTGAACCTGCATCTACACTACCATTGGATCTTTCTGTTCTAACAGAACTTGCTGTGACGGTAGGAATAGAACTATTGGTGGAATTTAAACTCGCCTCATCAAACTGAAAGATACGGCGCTCCCTTGGAAGATCCCACGCGGCACTTTCAGCTGATCTAGCGCTTGCTTGCTCAAAATCTAATACACGGCGAGGGCTCCTCCTAACAAAATTATTGAACATCGCGGAATTTACCATCTTTTTCAGCTCTGCTCCCGAAAGAAAGGGATACTTTTTTTTGTTTGTGGCGTGGGTTTTCCCCAACGAAAAACAAATTCGAACACGAACTTCCATGACAAAACAAAATGCTAGTTGCCTACAGTGTGGCAACTGCTAATTCAAAAAATTTAGAATGTCTATAAAGTAGTGACTAGCGTGGCCATGAACGACCAGATCAAGATAGATCTGATTTAATGTCAGAATCTGCTCCTCTATAGAGTCCCCAGGAAAAACCATATTTTTAATTATATCCTGGAGTGCGAGTCCCTCCGGCAATTGGGCATTACCTGAACTCAAAAAGCATTTTTAGCTTATATTCAAGCTTTTGAGAGAGCATTTCCCTTTTCAATGCGTGGGAATGGTCTCTAAGACCCCACCCCGCTTTATAAGCGAAAAAAATGGCAACCGAAACAATGATTCCGGCGCCTACATATGAAATGAATTGGTTATCCATAAATGAAGAATGTTTTATTCTTGTTCCGCTTCTTGCTCCAAGCAGAAAGACTTCTTTGAACTGGCCTTGGTTTTTCCAAGGAAACTCTATCTTTAGTAGCGATCACATGACGTCGACCAGTATCCAGGCACTATGGCACATCTTAAAGAATAGATTCCTGTTCAGGTGGTTCCAAAACTAGAATCTATTTCTGCAAGGAATAGTGGTTTATTATGTTCCCTGATCGCTATGGGTTAAAAGGATACAGGCACTTTTACACTTCTTTTAGAATAGATTCCTTTCCGATAGGACAAAAGCATACAGGCACATTTACACATCTTTTAGAATAGGATCCATGTCTTATCGCTTCTTTCTATATGAAAAAGTTAAAGCACTTCTTTTAGGATAGGAGCCAGTACGAATCGCTACCCTTCGCTTCTTTCTATATGATAATATATAGATACTATAGCAATATCGATATAAGGAATCTCTTCTATCTTTTTCTTCTTATCTTTTTAGGGGACCACTATAAGGGTGCCAGCAATCCCCTACTATTCGGGGCGGTCTCCTATATCCTCTTTACAGGATGAATGAATGAATTAATGGTGCTGGCTGTTCAGTCAATCGATTAAACTGAACTTAATAGAAAAATCCACCCGTTTAGCTAAGAAAGAATAGATGCAGAGGTGGATAATAGATCGATATGAAGATCATGAGCTGCCCCATAATGAAACCGCCAGTAGTCGCGAATATCTCCTTCTTCCCTAACCCAAGATTGGAGAAAGAAGATCTAAGAGGGACCTATGGAGAATGTGGTCAGAAATCCATAATCGAGTCCGACCACAACGACCGAATTAATTATCCTCATCGAGAAACTTAGACTACTTTAGACTACTTAAGTAGAAAAGATTTGAAAATCATGGGTCTCCTTTTTTTCTTTCTTTAGAGTTTTCTATATGCACAATTTCTCGATGTTTCGATGAGAATTTCTTGACTTTCCATATATAGAAAGAGATAGACTATAAATGACATCTCTTATGTCAATAAGACCAAAGGGATGGATATTAAATGATAGGAAGTGCTAGGAAGTGAAATAGAATGAAATAGAGCCACTTTTGGCTTCCCTATGAAATGAGGCATGGAACGGAGCCACTACGAAGAAATTCCGGGAGTTACGAAAGAAGCTTCGGACTCATATTGTTCACGGGTTGAGAGCGGGAGTTGAACTCTAGGAGGTCGAATCTCCCCTTGTTCCTCAGTAGCTCAGTGGTAGAGCGGTCGGCTGTTAACTGACTGGTCGTAGGTTCGAATCCTACTTGGGGAGATTTGATTCATTCTTTAATGTAAGAATAAAGAATTGAATTAAAAGGCTTGCTTTGACCCTTAGGAGTAGGTAACCCGTTCGCTATCCTTGTTTCTATTGCATTCTATCTCATCGTATCACATTCTGTTCTACGATTCCACTTCGACAAAAGGAAAGAGCATACCCAAGTTCAATAGCTTTACGTCCGCTATTCCGATCATGATTTTCCTACCCTCAGGGAGAAAGTAAAGGTCCTTCCCCCTTCCCTTATACGCAAAAGATAGAGCCTCCGCTGTTCAAGATTGGCGTACTGTTAAATCATCCACTGCTCTCTTTCCTATTGTTTTTGGTGAATTATCAGTGTGCAGATGAATTTCATCCACTGCTATTGAAGAAGCTTTTAGAGGGATATCTTGTCGGACTAAGAGCTCTTATCTCTTTCTTTTCCCACGGTAACTAGAGATTGAATAATAGAAGCCAGATTCAATATCATAAGAAAATAGAGATTGTAGCGTAGAGTCAGGCTATCCCATGTTTGCAATAACAGCTTTGGGATCTTTCCTGTTAATGATGAATAGCTTGCCAGAGAATCATAATTCTTTTTATTCGGTATAACAACCTTAAAAACGAATCGATCTAGATGCCCCGCTCTTGCCATCTTTGAAGGAATTGAATCATCAACTGACTTACTTGAGGAATAAATAAATCTGCTGCTTTCGATTCTTGTCTATCGGATTCTATTGAGAAGAAGGGACAACCATCCATCCTCCCCGAAACTAGTTTAGTGCCTGAACGAGCTTATCTCATCAGTAAGATAAGATCACCCAGTAAAAGCAAATGTAGCAGATCATCCCATTCTAGGCCTACTAGGATAACCCTACCCTATTTTTTTCAAATGTAAAACAACGAGGATGATCGTCTAATCCTAGAGATAGGACCCGGCCATTACTATCGGTGAACAAATTCACGGACTCACGAACTAATGCCGACACAACGCTACACCCATCTAAATGGACCACAAAATAACCCGAAACACGAAAACTGATGCTCGCTTATTCCATCCTTTTTTCTCTCCTCCTTTGCGCTAATCACTAGTGCTAAGAACTAGGTCAAAAGGAAAGTCAGCCCTTAATACGGAGTTTTCTACTTGTTCTTACTTGTGTTAGTGAAGCCTGATAGTTCAACTTGCCTGTCCAAAGTCAATCTATGAAAAGTCTTCCTTACCTTATAGGCGCACCCAGCTGTAAGAGAGTAGAAGCAATCGGAGTAAATAAATCCCATAGTGAAATGAGCGTTAGATGTTGACTAGACAAAACTAGCTAATACATGTAGTAGGGTAACTTTGCCTTTTTTCTCGGTTATGTGAAAAGGTAGAAAACTCGCTACACTTTATAGGAAATGAACTACTCTTAATGCAAGCTAGTCAAGCTGGATGAGTTGTTAGGAATGGCTCAACCCAGGCAGCGCTAACCCTGTCTTTCCCAAAAAGTATCGTCTTGTTTACTTTCCCTAGGGAGGACAAAGATTAACCAATAGTAGTCCCGAGGATTGTATGAGCAAGGTCCGAACTGTTTCTATTAGTAGCAACATGAGGAGCCCCGAAGGGAGAATAAGAAAGATTAACCGACGCCGCGTTTTCAAAAGAAGCAATTGGATAAGAATCATACGCTGTGAATGAGCAGACGAATCGACCGAGGGCTTACACACAAGAACAGAACCTAACTCTACTTCTTTTTCCTCCTCTCCTCTTTACTGCCCCCGCTATCCTATCAACAGGTCAGTCAAAAAATATATGTAGTGGAGAAAGAAGAGTAGCCCCCCAGGTCATCAATTAGTAATAGAATAATCCCAGTAGTAGTCCTCTTGCCTAGCGGAGTCAGCCCTTAATGGGCAGACCAAAGATTGGACATCGTTGTCTAAGCGTGCTTGCTTTGCACACCGGCACAGCTGAATGAGAATCCGCTGGCTCAGATTGAGTGGCTCACTTCCTTGAGAAGGGCTTTCTATAACATAACTAAGAAATGAGAATTGTTGACCCATATGATCTCAGGCTCATAAAGAGGATGAAACTGATAATTTCATTCACACTTTGAGATTGAGCTCGTCAGTGATTTTTTCCAAGGTGTCTAGAGAAACCTGCTTTGAACATTCGTACCCAAGGAAAGTTTTGGCAGGCATTACTGTGATCTTGAAGCCCTTGCTAGGAGCTAGTCGGTACGGCTCACTATTAAAGAAGGTTCTGGCATGCTTCGACTTATCCCACTGCCCGCTGATATGTACATGGCAATAGAAGACTATACCCACTTTTTCGGGGAAGGTTTTCAAAAGCGCTTCATTGTGTGACGAGTTTAGACGAGTAAATAGGCAGGCCGAAGGCGGCTTACTAAGCGAGAAGGCTTCAAGCAGCCTAATAACGCATTAGAAGGGAGCTTGCTGCTTTGCAACCTAAGCGGTATAGCTAAGCTTACTCATCAAGGGCCGATAGATAGAGCAGCTCTTGTTGCTAATGGAGAAAGATTGGAGTGAAGTTTAGTATGCTTTCTAAGATCAGAGGAGGAAAAGAATGAAGGTGTGGGCGGGAAGGAGGAGGCAAGGCCCCCTCAATGTGTATTCGACTACTCATTACGGAACCACCGATTGATCCGATTAGACTTCCCGCGGGGTAGCACGGGGAACTTGCTGAATCAACTCCTTGGAATCGGAGGCCTGACTGAGGGTCAATCCTATGGTAACCTCAACCTAGGAATGCCTGTTTCACTTCCTTGACAGAGCCAACTGAGATGCTCTGTCTCGATGTTGACCTAACATGGATTGATTAGAAATTCTGAAGGGTCTCATCCTGATCTCGCAAAGGATCAGCAATAGCTGTGTGTACTCGAGGACTCTTAGGGAAAGAAAAGCACTTTTCTCTCTCAGCAGTTAGACCGGCTATGGGCGGGTTGGTTATATACTGCGCCTTCCTTCTTTCGAACCTTTTGGTATGTATTGCCCCCTAACTATAGATCAGATCCACCGGACCAGAAACTCAATTCCGCACTGCTGCTGAGTCGTCGGACTTATCCACCTCAGGGATTCGTGGAATTTCCGTTTTTGAATTGCGTTGGGGGAAATCTACCAAAGCTAGGCAGATAGATAGACTCCTTTCCCGCTGCTAAGGGAGAGCAAGAAACTAAATCACATGATTTTTCACCAGCGCCCTTTTTTTTGCGGGTACTAAGAGTCCTCTCACTACCAACCAGCAGACATCATCATCTGGCTGGGTCTTGCCGGTATCAACAACGAGAAAGAAGAACCAAATGGAAACAGCAACTAACTATGGCTCTTGGCCCAGACAACGTCCTAGGCGTAGGGGAGATCAAAACAAGAAGTCACGCCTAGACGACGACGCCCGTCCTGGGCTGCAGTAAGTAGATCGAGAGGTCGTTCCGCCCCTTGTCCCCGAAGATGGGTAATATGTTCTCATACAATGTTGCTCCAACTTTTTTCTAGAGGGCCTAGCTGGCGAGCGATCCCAGTCCGCGGCAGAGAACAAGACAGCAAGCGAGCGTACCTTTGTTCGCTTCTTTTCCACCAAGCACAGAAGTTTAAGGAGAACTGTAGGTCGGTGGCTACCTAAGGAAACTCCGATTCGATCCGCCCCCCGGCTGGGAGGCATATACCTCATCCCGATCACAAGGAGAGGTTCACCATGATGGGGGGGTCAGGTACTTGAATTCTTTTCGTTCCGGAAAGAATTCAATGCATAGGGGACCATCCTTTTTTTTGCGGCATGCTCTCTGATTTACGGATTCGCAGGGGGCCGAGGGCCAACCTTAGTTGACTGACAATGACAAAGGCTTGCGAAACAAAGTAGCGCCTTTGAAATGGAATCTTAATTAAGTAGTCGTCTATCAGTGGTGCGAAGCAGCTTTGCCCCGGGGAGCGAAAGGTTATACCTTTGTAAGCGAACAGCGGTTCTTCTATGTAGGGTATTCCTCCTTTACTCTCTTAATTAACGTCGAGCTAAGTGACTTTGTGTAGCGTAGTAGAATGAAGGCTACGTACGCACCGACACTCTCTTATCCCTAAGCCTCTTCTCTAACTCGCTCGCCTACAAAAAATAGTAGGCGAGGCTAGGCAAACTCAGCCGCTGACTTTGACTGTACTGTAGTAGACTTTCGTCGCCTTTTCTTTTCCTTTCTCATGTTCTTTCATTCATCAAGTAGGCGAACCGTCAGGTCCTTAGTAGCGTTGACAAAGAAGAAGAGCCGGTGAAAAAAAAGAAAGCTAGAATTTCCAATAGTGAGACCAGCTTGACAAGCTACCTTTCCTCTTGATCTGGGGTGCGAAGATCATTTTTTATGACTTCCACTTCTCGATCCCGGCCCGGAAAAGTGACCGACCCCTTGATGAATGAAAGAAAGGGTTTATGAGCCCTAGCCCTGTAAGCCCACACCTGTGTAGAGTAGATCGTTCAACACCTGCGGCACAAACCCATTTTTGACCAATTGGTCCGTATATCATAGGCGACCGAACGGCCGCCCCCCGTCTTACTAGACCAACCTGCTATAATTATTCCATAAACACCTAGCGAAGATATGGCAAACAAATAAAGTAGCCCTATGTTCGGATCTGACAATACCATACCATAATCAAAAGGTACAACGGCCCAAGCGACCAGACTTAACATAAATGTAGCCACTGGAGCCATTCTAAAAAGGGAGAAATTAGCACTACTTGGTGAAATAGGTTCTTTTAGAATCAATTTAAAACCATCTGCTAGAGGTTGTAACAATCCGAACGATCCCACTACATCAGGACCCTTTCGACGTTGCACAAAAGCCATTACTTTACGTTCAGCTAGCACTAAAAAGGCTACTCCTAGTAGAAGTGGTAGAATTAAACAAAGTATTTCCGCTGGAACAGCTATGTACGTTTTCGATTTTCTATTCACTCATGATCTCTTAATGGTCGACCCGATCAAACTATTTCACTTATGATCTGGCCTGGCCAATCATGATATTGAAGGATGGGACCTTTTCTCGAGAAACTCCGGATCCCGAGAAGTTTTGAAGATGGTGCTCCTGTTACGTTACTTCGAATGGAATCCTCACTTGACTAAGCATAAGCGAAAAACGTGGCTGAGAGTAAGCAATCCCCTTTCCTAGTGGTTGAGTCATGATCAGAAATATTGCGAAAGAAAGTGAAATGTCCTATCGTCGTCCCAATTTGGCCACGATGTCTTCATTTTATGTACCCATCCCATCTTTACTCGTTTTCGGTGTATCGATAGTTCGTTGTACTACACTTTGAACTAACCTAGAGTAGAGGCCGTGCTTAGGAAAAAATCGATATCAGTGAAGTAATCCCGGAACTCTAGAAATCGTGAAGAATTTCTTCCATTTTGTTCAATATCGCGAATATAGCGGAAAAGGGCCCCCTCTAGAACATTCCTTTGAATGGAATTGTTCATTGGGTTCGACTTGTTGTTCGAAAAAATCGAAAGCAGTCTCTCGTATGTTATTGTAAGGTGATTCATTCATAATATTTATTATGTGCGGTTTCAAGATGCTCAAAAAGTATATTTTGTAATCGGCTTTTGAGCTCCATTATGTGTACTTCATCAATTTAGGAATTATGGACTTGGCGGTAGTGGTCAATACTAACTGCACCGTCAAAATGCTCCCTGACCAAGTTAGCGTACTCGCCAGGGTTGAGTTGAGGGGGCAGCCCGTGCGCTAATTGGGCTTCGAGGTTGGCTATACGCGAAAAAAGCTCGCTTTCTACTGAGGCCTGTTCTGTCCTAAACAGTTCCTGAATGTTATTTGTTTCATAGGAAGATTCCAAAAGCACATTGATGCCGAAAGAATCTTCGGAACCGGTGGAGAGGCTATTCTGATTGAAGGCTAGACAAATAACATGACTGAGGTATGTAAATCAAACCAGTGAAATAGCTTTATAATATTAGATAGATATAGAATATCAAAAGCAAAAGCCTGATAATGGGTTTCAAAAGAAGAAAAGAAAAAAACCAAATTCTAGCTTTCTTTTTTTTTTGTGCGTGCTTTTCGCCTGCCTTCCCGACCACGGATAGGCTACGGGGCTTTGCACTTCGGCCCCTGTGAATACCACATCAAGGTGACAGGATTCGAACCTATGGCCCTCTGTACCCAAAACAGATGCGCTGACCAGACTGCGCTACACCTCGTCTCCCCCCCGGAACATATGGTATGGATCTACCCGATCGAAAAAGACTCGAACCGCAGTCGCCCACCCCGCGGCACAGGGAGGCGAGAACCACCGCTTTTAGGAAATAAGCCTACAATTTGATTCTCGTCTCGTTTCACTTGCATTTTCTTTCGTTCAGTCTCGTTCTGAGAGTGGATTTGAACCACTCACTCCGTTTGGATTGGGCCCAGCCAGCGAAAGAGGATTTACAGTCCCACGCCAGCAGCCTGCCCTTTTTCTTGCTTGATTTTTATACGATTTTTCCCAACAAAAGTTGATTCGAAGTTACTTCAATTATCCTTTTCTTTTAAGTTCTTCTCGAACCTATGTTTTGACCCAGTGATACACGTAGGCACGAGAGATACACTACGAAAGATAAAAAAGTAACTACGGCACGTTACTTTCCGTCAATTGCTATACTTGCTTTAGAAAATACCTAGCATCGAATTTCCTTTCGGGAAGGGAATGCGATGATAGGGAACCAAACTGATTATAAAGCGCTTAACTAACTTATCAATAAACCCTAGGCCGAAAGCAAGATGCGAACCAAGAACAATCACAAAAGCCGTGCTTGTTTATGGGGAAAAGAAGGATACCGATGATTCCACTGCCGCCTACTCCTTCTTGTACAGAAGTCAACGAACTAGCCGGTACAGGAAGACGGAAGTCAACGAAGTGAAGGCAGGGTGAAATGCACAATAGCTCATAACCATAGCTCATAAGCATACCCGATATTGATTAGATACTTTTCATTGCGTACACCTTGCCAATACCAACTATCCCACGTAATATCGAATTAGGGCGATTTCCCATTGAGACCAGTACCCGTAGTTTTGACTAGATTGAATAGGAATGAATGAGATAACCTCCAATAGAAAAGCACATCAATGGAATGGAATGAAGAAAATAGAGAAAATGAAATGGAATTACAGAACAAAACAGTGATGATTGAAGGAATTGGACAAAACCAACGATTACTGTGAATGGAAGAAATGAAAGTTCAGATCGATCTAATCCTCGACTCATCAGAAAGGCTTTTCCCGCTCTAGTTGCTGTAGCTGGAAAGAAAGACGAAGTGCCAGTTCCATGAACAGAGGCCAACCCTTGCTCTGGAGCAACTAGTCAAGAAGTATCTACAACTGAGTAATTAGACTGACTACTTTTCCTTTCTCTGAAAAAAGAAGCTTATGTATGTTCCGATTCGAGGTAGTATAGGCACGCACTTTTTCTTTGAGAATAGCAATAGCTGAAGGCAAGGCACTTTATGGTTTGAAGCAGGCACCCAGGGCATGGTACCACAAGCATCTAGAAATAATGCTCCTTTCTTTCATCGAGCTCACCATTCCTTTAGTTAAAGTCAATAGTAGCCTACCCTAGGGCGAAGAAAGATCTTCTGCGAAAGTCCGGGGTCTTCTTTCTATCCGATGCCGACCAGTCTTGTCAATAGAACTCAAGAACAGCTTGCATTGGTTGCATCTCAATCCAATTTTTATATTTGGCATAGACGATTAGGTCATCCTAATTTTTTTTACTTAAGTTCATTAGAGATAATCATGTTTTGTGTGAGCCTAGTAAAGAAATAAATGTTGGTATGTGCAATGCTTGTATGCAAGGCAAACATGTTCAACTTCCTTTTGGTGAATCTACTTCAAAATAGAAAACTCTTTAGGAGTGTTTTCACTCGGATGTTTGGCTCCCATTGAGTCTATCTCTGGCTTTAAATATTATGTTGCTTCTTTTTATTGACGATTTTCAAGATATGTTTGGGTTTATCCCATGAAACTGCAAAGTGAAGTCTTTTTTCAAATTTTATCAATTCAAGGCGCGTAGCGGTCAGATAATATTTATTCAGATCCACTTTTTGGAAAAGAATATTTCAATTCAAGTTTGACGAAATTATTTGCTACATATGGAATGGAATTATATATCGTATATCGTGTCCTCACCTCAACAAAAGGGTATCGCTGAACGGAAGCATAAGAATATAGAAAACGTTATCCGCAGTCTTCTTGTGAAGAGTTCTGGAAGTTATTCTCTGAATATCTAGATGATGAGGATTATAACCCTAATGGAACTGAGTATAGTCTGCACTATTAAACTAGGCTAGATGGTTGGTTTAGGGTTTTTATTATCTTATGAGTAGGCTTTTCCTTTGAAAAGGGGAGCCGAGGCCCCTCCTTGTTGAAGGTTCAAGGGAGGGGGGGAAAGAAGAGAGGGAATGAGGGCTTCTTTAACAGCCTGTGCTGAAGCTTTATGCTCGCTAAAAAACAATTGTTTTCTATACAGCTATGTAGTCTTTCCAGAATGTCAGGAAGGGTGCTTAAAGCTGCCTTAAAACGGAATTCCTGTTCAAAAATCATACCATGCCATTCAAACAGCATGAAACCGGCTCATTCAGACCTTCCTTCCATGACATACACACTTCTTGAAACCCAATACATATCATATCATGAAACGAGCTAAGGAGAGAGAAGTCGAGATATCCCGATAGGCTGGCTAGGGAATAAAGACAAGGAAGTGGTTGCGTAGAGGAGTTACCCCTGACGTCCACATTAGCTTCCCTGAATATTCCACGTAATATCGAATTAGGGCTCTTTCCCATCTATAAAGCTTAGTTAGCACTTATCTATTTTAATGAAACCACACAAAATTGGTTAGTATTTTTTGTTTTGACCAGGGAACCAACCCAATCCATTCGCCGCAGAAAAAGAGAGGAAAAATAGGGCAAATAAACAGAAGCAGATGAACGGACGACCAATCGACTACAAGAAGAAATGAGAACTGTTTTTATATTTGGAACTCCAAAGTCAAAGAATGGTTTCGCCGCCTCTTTGAATCAAAAGGGTCTTCTTCAACACAAGCAATAGCGTCAATAGCAAGCTTTCTTCCCACCCTCTCTCTAAATGCAACAGAGTCCTACCACGTTAAGGTCAAGCGCCCTACTTGCTTGTTGACACGTGAGAGGAAATAGGAGTAAGAAGTGCCTGGATTTACCACTTTCTAAGAAGTACCGATCTCAAAGAACTGTCCGGCCCACTTTCAGGTTATGAAGGGAAGGCTCTCGTTGAGAACAAAAGATGTAGTTTCTTTCCTCTCGAGAGGAGGCGCGGCAGAGATAGACAGATCATTACATCGAACTAGCAGTCAAGATATATAACTCATCTTTCTACTATGAGAATAGTATAGTGGATCAAGAGCCGCGCCGCCAACCTCAAACTCTTCATTCCATGCCAATAGTTTCGCTATAGTGACTACGTACCTTTAACACATTCTTATTGAGACTAAGCTTCAGGCCAAGAATTGAGATTCGAGAGCGGTCACTTCGAGGGAAGCTTTCTTCTCCGGGACAACTCCTGAAAGGAAAGATAGACTGCTGGCTTAAAATATAGACAGAGTTTGCTACTAAAGGCTCGGCTGAAAAGGCTAACTATCTTTTGATTTCGCGTTCTTGAGTATGGAGAAGAAGAAAAACTAGTCTAGCCCGGGGACTTTCAGTAACTTTATGGAAGAAGCTTTCAAAAAGAGGCTCAAAGGCTTTTTACGTCAGTCATCTCTTCAAACAAACCTTCCTGCAACTTCTTACTTGCCTTTTGAATTTACCTTCAAAGCTGGCTTTACCTATTTATCTTGACCAGAAAGGAATTGATAAAGAGGACCCATAAAATATGCGGATCTTCTCCTTGCCTTCCTTACAGCTACGAGAGACGAAAGGTGCTTCTGAAAGCTGAGAGAAAGACACCAGGATCTACTGCCACAGTATGATACCAATGAACATACTTGAGCCACTGCTGTTCCCTTTTACTCACAATGGAAAGAAAAGAGATGCAGAAAGAAGAGTCTAAAGAAAAGAATAGAATATATAACGATTATAGCCATGTATGTAGTAGGAAGAGGAAAGAAAGAATTAATACAACTATGTTGTCAACTATTTATACTCATTGCTAGAGTGAAATAAGTTTCTTCATGCGCTTACGAATAAGCAAAAAGAATAGATTCTTACTCAAGTAGGTTTGGTTGGTTGGCATAGTCCATTGTTTAGGAATCCAATCCGGATGTGAAGTATAGGTATGCGTATGGCAAGGGAATTTGCTTTCGATAGTCTCTCGGCTTCTTTCTCCTCTAGCCGTTGAGAAGCAAGCCTTTGCAGTGCTCGCAGTGCTTTTCCAGGTAGGCAAGCAAGCCATTGGAGTGCTTCGTAGGCTGTGTTTTATCAAGGCAAGCTTCTCTTTCAAACTATGGCCAATAGTAAGGGAAGATAACAAAAACTGTGCATATAAATCACAAGAAACAAAAGGGTTGTCCCAACCCGAAGCAAGGAAAGGAAAGACAGAGTCTATATCTTCTGTCCTCTCTATTACTCGCTCCAAGTATTACACTCGTTGGGCTCAAGGTAGCATTACTAAACCTATAAAGAGCGGTAGGCTATTCTAAGAGGAATTTACTGTCAAATAGATATCTCTTTGCTCTTCAGCCAGTAAGTCTGAAAGCAAGTCAGTTGTAGGCCAGACCTGCGTAGTTCTACTTTTGTAGATTGAAGCTTTTATAAGGCAGGAATGAGAGCTGCAAAGGAAGAGATAAAGCTGCGATTGCTCTTGCTCGACTCTTCATGGCACGGTTGGCCGGGAATGAGAACAAAAGGAGTAAGAAGAAACAGGCTAAGATTCAATTGACCTATATAGCAACCAGTTCAACTAAAGGAAGTAGCTTACGGGCTTAAGGCTGCTAGGGACTCTGGGGCGAGAAGAAGCTTTTCCCGCATTCCTGTTGATGCAGAGATCAGACGAGAAGGCCCATCTCTTTACTAGAATCCGATGTGATAGAAGGAGCAGCTCTAGCTTAAGCCTAAGTTGATCCTTACTTACTGTTCAAGATGTCTACAACACAATAAGGTAGGCGAAGCCACTAGTTTACTTGCTTGAAAAAGGCAACCTTAGCTGATTCACATTACCTCTTGTTATTTCAATCCTTCCATGTCCAATCCACCCATCAAAGCAGCTACAATGAGTAAGGAAGTTAGCAACACCACTTAACTCATGCTTCTGTTCGACTAGTTGTTCCCGTAACTCTTATTTCATAAATTCCCTCTTTATCTGATCCTTGAAATCAATTCCCTTCATTCCTGTCAATTCTTGACCATCTGATAGTTCGTAACAGCTGGGGAGAACAGTTCATTCATTGGTTAGCCTTCCATTCAGGTCGCTTAGTTAGGTATTTGAATCAGCTGGAACGATGTCTCGGAACTCTTCAAGGAGAGGTTTCAGCTCTGCGGGGACTTCGAGGTCTCCGTTTTGAGGTCTCTTTTACCAATAAGGCAAAGCCGAAACTATTCTAAGGCTTCGTGAAGTTAGGTCTTTTTAAGGAAAAGGCTATTCTCCGCTGATTTGGATGTGGTTTATAGACTGGCATGAACAAGGCTTTCGGTGTATTTAATAGGTTTTGTAGGGCTTATATTATTGGATTCGCAAGAGAATAGGCATAGCGGGGAGGGAAAGGAGGTAGATTCGATCAAAGTATTGATTGAACGAGCTAGTATCAAATCTTTGTTCAAAAGAAGTTCACTGACAGCAACCGATCTTCCGCAGACGGCATCGAAGAGAGAAAGATCAGTGCCAGTGACAAGTGACAGAAGTAAGGAAGGATGGCAATCCGGTAATGCAGCTCCGTCTGAGTCTGATTCTTCGGAGTTCGGAGGTTGAGGTATAGTTCCCGCCCTTTAGGGAGGGTCGGCTCGGCAGGGTCAGATAGGAGCTACTCTCTTTCTGCCTCTTCTGTTTAGTACTTCACTGGTAAGGAGGAAAGAGCAGCTTCAGTAGTTCACAGAGGGACCAGCTTCAGGGAAGACTTAATGGAACTCCAACAATCTAGTTGTCAGGCTGGTATAACTTACACATACCAGACTACCGAGATAGAAAGCAGATCTGGGTGGGTTGGATAATAGAGCAGCATTTGCTTTGCCTTGAAAATAAAGTGAAATGGAGACCCAATTTCTCTCTAGAGACGGTTTTGCTTTCCAGAGCCCTGGTTTGGATTCGTCTTCCCGGTCTTCCTTTTGAATAGTGGGAGCTTTCTTTGTCCTCTCCGGGTGGTAAGCCAATGGCTCTTGGATGCGGTTTCCTTTCCGGCTGTAGAAGGGTGGGAGTAGTTTATAGGGCTTGCATCAGTATAAATTATGGAAATTGGTCAATCAGGGCAAAATTGAGTAAAAATTAGTCTTCCAGTGTCCCTTCAGTGCCTTTGACGCAGGTTCCAAAACCAAAGCATACGAAGAAATAGCAGATTTCTGTTCTTATGAGCCGGGGCACCCAACTTCTCCCGAACAGGCACAAGCTGAGTTAACAATGGAGATCTACTATGAATAGATCTATTCCTACTTGAGAAATTCTACTAAAATAAAGTCACCGCCCCGCCCAAGGTCTGAAACATGCTTTGTACTCAACCCCATGATACACACCGCTCCGTGGGGGCCGAACCCACAAAGATGGATCTTTCATTCCTTCTATTCCAACATATCAAGTATGCTGCTTAGCTCATAAGGAATTTATAGACTCAAGTCGGAGATAGCATCAAGCGCTTGCTACTGCTTAGGAGAGCTCCTTTTTTCTACCGTTAAGAGAAGGCAAGCCCTAGTCCCAAGTGAAAAAAGCATATTCATCTGGTTAGTCTTCCTCTACTTTACTTTTCTTAGTAGGGTCATCTAAAGGCTCTTCATATCATGAACTTGTAAAAATCAAACTTCTACAACAAGAAGAATACATCAGTATTGCAAAGACCAGTTGTTGTTTTATTTCTTTATGTCCCTTTATGACAAAGACTTTCAGATTGTCGATTAATAAGATCTACCTCTTTCTCGCAGCAGAGTATTCAAATGGAACCGCTTTTTCGGCTAGTATTTTTTATTATCACAACACTTCTTCTTAGACTGGACTACTTATCATTGCAAGGCCGCTAGGTTTGACTTCTGAAACTTTTTATTCGGCTAGGAAGTTGTTCTTTCACTGCTGATGAGACTGCTTTTAGCGTAAATAAAGGCACGCTGTGAAAGAATCCACTCGTGTGAACTAGGCAGGCCTTTTGCATTCTCAAGAGACTTCTGCCTTGAACTGTTTTTTGCTATCAACTACTTATTGCTGTTATCCACTACTGTATTTGGGAGAACTCTTGCTTGAAAACTCCTTACTCTGTAGAAGGAAAGAATCTTCAGGCTATTCGCTTCCCTCTTTCAGTGTAGCCGGGTAGCAGTATCGGCAATCCCACGAGCAGACGAATCAAATCAGGCCTATTCTTTTTCTATGTTCTTTTTTTTAAGTATACCCCTCCCGGGGAAAGCAGAATAGGACAAAAGATATGGAATACAATACAAAAAAGGATCTTTATTTATTCTTTCCTTCCTTTATCCCTATTCATACAGAATTCCTCATGAACTAATGCCAAATTCTTTCCATTTATTAATTGCTATAACGAGTGATTTATTCCAATATTAAGTTATTACCGAACAAAGAAAAATTATATTATATAAAGGATGAGATCAATTCGGAAGCGCTTTTTTGTTATTCTAGCAGACGTAATTGCTTTGGTCTAATTTTGGGCTTTCCAATCAATTTTATCTTACCTAATTCTATCTATGCCCAGGGGATAATACCGAAACGAAACAATCCTTTCCTTTTTTCTGATCATAGAGGAGCCGTATGAAGCTAAGGTTTCATGTACGGTTTTGGAATAGCTTCTATCGAGATATACGGACTTGATAAAAAAGAAACAGGATGTTATTGATAACAGCATCTTATTTGATGCATTCTGGTTGGCTCTTCAGATATGGGTAGCCATACGGAACAATTACTTTTGTTTTGATGAAGGCTATATGATCAATGGACTGAAAGAGAGTATTCAATGGAGGATAGGATGATGAATAAGAGGTGAACTATTGAAAGAATGAGAAGCTGTAGCTTCAATCTTAATCATGTAATCTGAGCAGTCTATCCCGATTGGGAGTAAAGACCTAATGTAATTAGAAGCCATTCCCTTATGATAGGAGGGTGGGTATTCCGAGCAGTGGTAGAAGCTCTTTATAGTTGTTCAATATTGCTATTCAAGGTGAATGCGAGGAAAGGATGCTGAACAGACACTTTATTAGCTTCATTGCTATATTAGGCATTACTAGAAGTACGGTGAAATAGATCGACTTTTTTCAAGTATCAGGTATCGCTGGTTGGAATTTAAGCAAATTAACGTTAGGGTAATGAGCTCGCACTGGGATTAGTGCTTGGTGTGGAAAGCGAAAAGGACATTAGAGCTAGGGAAAGGCTTACTAAAAGGAGGAAGCTCACTTTCAACCCGGTCAAAAGATCTCACTAGGGAGAAAGCGGAAGTGAAAGACTGGCTACCCTCACAGCATCGTTAGTTCCTGGATCTCTTTACTTTGCTGTCAGTGAAGCCTATACCAATTGTCTCTACCCTCCCCATCTAAGCTCTGTCTTCTCTAGCGGATCTAGTTTTCCTAGACGAGTAATCTTCTTCATCAGGCGTCCATCTCGATAGGGGTAGTGGAAGGAGTTCATCCCCTAAAAAACCTATAAACTAGAGTATTACCTTTTAATTAATCTAGAGTATTTCTTTTTCATTTTTTTTAAGAAGGAGACATATCTTTCTTATTGGCAGGTATAAAGTATCAAAAAGGAGCAGGTATATTTACAAAGAGTATGAGAAGAATATGAGAAGAATATGAGTTTCAAAGAGGGGAAATGAGACTACTATACTATACGCATTTTCTGAGGACCAGGCTGGTCGGGATTACCCTTACAAAATACCTACGAGATTGGGTAAGTAGACGACAGGAGGGTCTGAAGCCCCATATATCCCTTCCTGGGCCACTACTTTAGATTGTTGTAACGTATGCATGCAGAAGAGAGATTCTAGGCCGAGAAAAGCCCTAGTAATTCAATGTGACCAGCCAGCACCTATTGGTTGGGATTACTCAAGGTATACCAAAAAGGTTTAGTGTCTCCTCGCCATTCATTTTGGAATGCCATCTAGGCGAGCAATAGTTCTCCGTTTCCTTCGTAATATTTGGCCGAACCCTGAAAGAAATATATAGGGCCCAAAATCATAAGATTCTCTGGAATCTCCACTGTTGCCTGACCCGAGCAAGTAGTAAGCAACTGTAGCGAGCACTGACTAGTTTCAGAGAGTCACTGCTTTTCTTCCTTGGAATAAGCGTTCCAACTTACTGAGCTACTGGACAAAGAGGAGTATATACCCGGTCCAGGAAAGCTAGGGATAGTTGTTGATGCAAGGGAAAAACAAAATAGCACATCTGTTTGCTTGGCTGTCCCAACTAATTACCTGCTCTTGACTGAGCTGACTGCTCGTTTCACTAGTCCTGTACCAACTGAGCCACCAGCCCATTTCGCTCCAACTTTCCTTGGTGCATATCAAGCTGTCCCTAGGCATTCCACTGTCTCGCCTGCCTTGGAACCTGCTTAACTAACTACTGCTGAGCCAACTAGTGCCTTCCTTATCACCAGAAAAAAGCTACTTGTTATAGTCGTTCATGTAGCACTGTGCTACCATTCCTTTCTACCCAACTAAACTAGTCATTTACTCAACACACCGGTTCGATATATATGCGAGAGTAAATATAGAAACTCTTGGCTTGTCTTATATTATATTGAAACACCCTAGTATAAATGAATCATAAAAAGAGATGGGTCCGTCCTTCCAGGTCTCTTAAGGAAGAGCCGGGGCCATGCGAAGTCAAGCTCATCTTTGTACTTATCGTGACTTCTCTCTTTTCTGTAAGCTCCGATTTACATGAGTAAAAGGGCAAGTTTGAGTTGATTGATTGTCAAGATCTTCAAAACGAAATTAAGCCTTCATTCTACCCACTAACATGATATCTTCTCTTATTTCAGTCGAAATCTGGAGCAATTCTATTCTCTTTTTCAGTAGCATCAACTGTCGAGTCGAAATTAATTAGGTTCAACTCCTTTTTCTTAGAGCTAGATGTGATAAGGAGAGAACCACTTCAACTTCACTAGCTGCAAGAGCGAGGGCCAGTGGGGAGAGACTAGATATTTAGTACTCCTCTAGAGGTCTTGGGTGATTCGCTCGTAAGCCCAACTCTTTCTCATTCAGAAAGTATAGCTCGAATGTAATGGAGAATGTCCTCCTTTATACCCGGTCCGGTCATAAGGTGCTAGGCTCATTGTTGGGGAGCAAGCCATATGATGCTGTAGCTTTAGCAGCAGCCGTAGCATTGTATCTCTGTCTAATAGCTTTCATTCGAGTATTTCTTCATTATCTTTTTTCCGCGAGCTATTCGAAAGCCAGAGGTACAGCATACATCAACTTTAAGAAAAAAACTTGAGAAAGAGATCTGAGGAAAAGACTACCAGAGTCAACGTGCCAGGAAGTGGCCGGAGACAAAGGAATACGAAGAAAGACTATGGCGCATTTACACGATAGAAGGAAAGCAACTGGATATTCTTTCTTTGCAGTACCATATATTATATTCTTTCTTTTCAGTACCATCCGGAGGAGGTGCTAGCACACAGTATGTAGGCCGAGCTTTCCTTATAAAATGACTTTTTACTAGGACTACAGTTAGAAGCATATTTCACATCACAACCACGAATTTTCATTTATTTCGTACTATCTTTCCTTTGGTAACATCACTTTCCTACTAACATGGTAAATGGAGAACTTGAATCATGAGGAAGAATCCCAATCAATAGAGGAAGGGTTGCACCAGTTGTTCCTTGTAGCGAGCCGGGTTCGAACCAGCGCTTTCCGGATGAGTTAAGGTGCGTAGAACAATAAGCGAAAGATGCAACGATCCTATCAGCTAGTTCATGTTCCAGCGAGCATAGGTTCCTAGTTACTCACCGGGCGTGCTTCTCTGATCCGAAATTTCCCCTGCCCCACAAAGCCATCTAAAGATCTCGGTCAACTTTCTTTCTTGGGATCAAAGCCGAGCAAACACGGGTTACTTCTATCTAAAGAGCACTACATGAAAACCATTCTGCAGCGAGCTAATATGCTTAATTCACAACCTTGATAACTCCTTTAGCAGCCGTCAGCTCTCTCAACATGAAGGTAATCCAGTGGCTGATCCGTACCTGTACCTACGCATGGTTGGTGCTCTTCAATATGTCAAGGCTACCAGACCCGGCGACGTCTCCTTTGCTGTAAATCGGAACAGTATATGATATGCACGCGCCCTTATAACCGGGCTGCTGTGAAACGAATAAGGCGTTCTAGCCCATGGTTTGATCCCGCACCACGGATTCTCTGTCTGACCTGCATGCTTTTTATTATGCCGATTAGGCCGCCAGCTCACCCGATGATCGACGCTCTACCACTGGCTATTGCATTTTGCTTGGTCCCCATTTGCCTGGTCCTACCTATAAGAAAGAGCCTACCGTGGCTAGGTCAAGTACTGAGGCAGAATAGCCTGGCCATGGCAGCATCCGAGGTTACATGGTGAAAAGCACTATTAACCTTCAATTAGCTTTCCTTCAGGTTTCATTGTTTTTTCGTAAACGAAATAGATAGTGAAATTCATGCTTTCATTCAGTTTCTTTTCCAAATGATTGCTTCAGACTAGGGATCATCCCTGCTGGCTCGACCGATGCTATTGTTCTTAGGTATGAAAAAGTCAACTACCCTGAGTTCGAGGTTTATGGCAAGCAAGTATTGCGTCACCAGCTTGGTTTGGAAACAATGTTGGATTTTACTGTGCTTTTTTCACTTAATGTGTTAAGAGCTTGATATAAGCCTTACTTCTCTCATAGACCAAAACAAAAACATAATAGCATTACCAGAGTACGTCTCCGTTGAGTACTCGACTGGTTCTGGTACAGTACAGACCTGACCAGTACATGACCAAAAGAGAAAAAGTGAGCTTAGTTAGTACTACACCACTTTGATTTCAAGAAAAAGCTTCCCAAATTCTGTCTTTCTCTCATGTAGCACAACTGGAGTAAGAGACCCTTTAACATCTGCTTTGCATATAATTATAGGTAGTAAAATGTCACTTGACATAGCTCAAGTTGTCAGATGGAAGACTAGCCCTTCCTCTGTCACAGATTCTCCTACCTGGAGCTTACTTTTTTCAAGTATGTAGCCCGACCTAAACCGACACAAAAACAAGAAGGGAATTTACTAATAAGTTCACTAGCCTTTTGGTGATATTTGACTAGTTCTTGCTTTCAAACTTTTCAGGAAGCTTCCTTCCGGTGACCTGTCCTATGATAAACTGCGAGCCGTAGATTTTGTAGAGTTAGGACTGATAGGGCCAAAGTATACGCCACTTTCCTGCAACCTTATAGAGGAAAGAACACTTTTGTCACACCTCACTTATCCCTTCTATAACACTATTACTACACACGAGTCAGCGAGCGACTCACACAATATAGAAGACATCATGATAACACAAAGAAAATCTTTTGACCGCGGCGGGCGGCACAGCTCCGCTCTTTCTCAACGGGCCCACCTAACACGATGCAGCTAGTTACGGTGCTGGTCAGTGATAACAATCGTGGACAGATTACTGCTAAATTTACTTTGAACCAGAGGAGAACTCCATTTTCTTATAGAAAGAGGTTATACGTACCGTGGTGAAGCACTTTGAGCCGGCCATAGAAGGATATGCTAAAATGACAGCTTTACTCCACCCTGTTTTCAATCTACATATCGATAACCCTATCAAGGTAGTTCGAATTATTGTGGGGATCTGACAGGTCATGGTATTCTTTAGGCTATATACTTTAGGCGATCTTACAGCTTCACGATTGAGTTGCTCTTGATATCGGACCCCCGGGCACTGTAAACACTTGCATTTCGCCACCGGGTGAGAAAATCTGCAGGATCCACCTTTGTTTGATATCAACTGGACCTTATGCGAGAGAAAGTGATGCCATCAGAATCTTAAGGTATTAATATGTAATTGGATAAACTGAGCTTTCACCTAGAAACTTCTATTTCTGTGTAAGAAAGAAAGACTAAAAGCGAGTTCTACTAAACGTAAGATTGACTGGTTGTCTTACGCAGTGCTAGCAGGGGTTCGAATCTTCTTGATGCGGATTATCCAAGCTTAGAGTATGAAAATAGGAGCTCTTCTTACCAGCTTTGCTTTCCTCTAGAAGAGACAGGCTTACTGAAACTAGCACTAGCAGCGCGTCTTGTCGTCAGTCAAATCCAATTCAATAAAGAACAAGAAAATGTAGGTGAACAAAGAAAGAAGGCAACTGCACTGCTCTAAGCCGTATGTCATGTGCAGGTACAGCCCAGTTGAGTCTGCTTTATTTCAGAGCTTCTAATGTCCGTATGCTGTCGCGGTTTGGTCAAGTCTAAATGCTCATTATGGTGGCTCATGCGACCTACAATTTAAATAGAGCTAATTTCCAAGACCAAGTCAAGCTGTTGATTTCTGCTTTCATAGGGGTCTTTTGGGGGTTGTTTAAGCATAGGGATGGGCGAGTGTGGGCTACAATGCCACCGGACTTGCTGTGGGTAGCTCAAGAGGTCTGCCTATGGTTCAATTGACAGGTGGTTGTGGGTTGTAGTTTATTTTGAAGTTTTTGATGTTTCATATGATGATAGAGATCTGTCAATTTGGGATTTTTACACCCACTAGTTTTATAAAACTTAGATGCGAGGACTTTTACTCTTCAATGAGTCCTCTGCGAGCCTTATGAGTTCAGATCCTCTACTGTGCAGAAGCTCACTCTTAGCGATTCATCTTATCTCATGAACGAAAGGAGACTGCTCCGGTGTGCGGGTGAAGGGGACGAGACCTTGTGCCTTCCTAGTATCGAAGCATCTTTGCCGGAGCTCCTTGTTAGAGAAAAGTTGGTCGAATTGGAAATATTTAGAGCTTTTCATTATCTAAATTTACCAACTAGAATTGACTATTTGACTTTACTTATTCATAAGTTGGCGCTGTGTTTACTCAGGAAAAGATAGTGCTTACTTAAGTAAGGCATTAGGGGTGGACTGATATGAAAGAGTATTTTTGGCAATACTAATGGCAATATCTAACAGAAGACATTATTCGCAACCTTTCAGCATTCAAATTATCCACAGAATCTTTACTGGAAAAATCACTCTGCCCTTACAGTTCAAAGCCCTAACCAAGTTCATTTAGAGTATGGGGGTTCTTTACAGAGTGGCTTACTCTTCAGAAGGGCTAGACCCTGGCACTCCGCTTTGTTGCTAGCTTTTCGTTTAGTGGTGGGTTAAATAAGTAAAGAGTAGTTACATCCATGATGATGCAGTGAAGATTATTTAGGATCCCTATTCATAGCTCTTTGATTTGTGTTAGCTAATCCCACACTCTATAGAGGTCTAACTGGTTGCGAAGTTTCTTATTGTGCGAAGCAAAACATATCTGGGATTAAGTCCACTACGGTATATGTATGCGGAGCTCACCAGTAAAGGACCTAAGTGAAAACAGTAATTAAATAGAATGAGGTAGGACTGCATTGAATGTGCCAATAAAATGAACTTGTACCAACAAGAATCCACTGAAAATCCTCTTACTTAACCCAGCATCCTGTTTGAGATGTGGGACACAGACATTATGGGCCCTATCGACCCGCCATCCGAACAAGGACACCGCTTTATACTACTGGCAAGGGTTGATTTCTCCAATGGAAGCAGTCTCACTACGGGAAACCAAGGCTTTTTATGCTTTTCCTGCACACTAGTACAGATTCGGCAACCCTAGGAGGATTCTTTCTAAAAGCTAAAGCCAATCATAGGAGGGTGTTTTTACTTGTAAAGACTGTT